TAGTGAATTGTTAATGAATCTGCTCCATTCGTCGATTCTATACTGATATTTCTATTTCTCTGAACACGAATTCTATAACTATAACAAGGTATCAAACCTATGGATCTATTCCCATTTTTGTTTACAAATTGAGTCCTTAGATCTATAAAAAATATAGAAATAGAATAAGGGTCCTTTATAATTCTCAGAGATATCTCAATTGGGTAAATTTCAATTAATTTTATCTTCATTTGTTCCTGTCTGTCGATGAATACTCGAAAACCTGCTTGAAGTAAGGAATATTATTCGAATTTCGAGACGAAAAAAGCCCCCAGGATCAATTAATTATTTCGAAATGTTTCACCGCCTAACCACAGTTTAGGAATAACGTAACATATCAATTCATCTTGGTTATAAAAAGATGAATTCTGTATTACGATTACGAAATAACTGTTCGGATATGTTTGATGAATGCATACTTATTAGACTTTTTACTAGTATAAATGGGGCCCGATACACATACAAAAAATTGTTTTTGGTATACAAAAAGTTGCTTTTTATTATCGTTTAGTTGTTCCGTATACGCGCTCCCGCTTTTGTTTTCTTCTATGTGAATTGTCCCGCCAATGGAAGTGTGGGAAATCAAATCCTAATATGTTTTGTTTTGCTCGAATGAACTTTCTGAATAAACTTCAATTGTATTAAAAATGGAATTATCAAGTTACTTCCCTCATACTGAGGAAACATTAATCCGAGAAAACATTAATTCTTCAGTTCATTTCAAAATACTTCAATTGGTACCCGCAAGAAATAGGCTAATTCGGCAGCTTTTTGTTCAATTTCCCGTGGAGTAAGGTTCTCATCAGTGCCAGTCAAGGGAAGAGCTCCTTGGCCCCTGATTTCCATATAAAGGACACGACGAGGATAAAGACCCTCTTTAATCTCTATTCTGATGGATTGGATATCTCTCATAAGGAAACGAAGGAAAATACGACGATTTATTCCAGGAAATCCCCAACGAAAAATACAAACTATTCCTTTTTTTCTATCAAATTGGTCATAACCACTACCTACATTCCACGCAATTGTACACCACAAATAGGAACTAATGAATAGACCCGCGATCCCATAGAAAGACATCACGATCCCTTGTGGAAAAAAAATGATTTGCTGAGATGGAAATACGGATATAAGATTCCTACCAAGATAACTGGAAGTTCCAACTACTAAGAACCCTAATGAACCTAAAAAAAGGATACAGGCCCAACAAAAATTACTTGTTTTTCGAGACCCCGTTATAAGTTCTATCCATATATGTTCTGATCGCCAGTTCATACTATACTTATACTATACTAGATCCTGTTGTATTCGATTGGAATTGAGAGAATAACCCAAATGAATTTGACTTTACTTTTCTTGACCCCGAAGTAACTCTCATCAACTAGCACTATTTTGACGGGAACTATTAGGAGTAATTGGTTAGATACATTGACTTTCTATTTAATAAAATTTAATAAAATAAAGTATTCGCCGATATATTTTTAACCAGTTGTACTTGCATATAATATGCATGCATTTATGTGGATATTATGTATCCGTATGCATATCCGTCTTTCATTTGTGTTCGGAAAGAGCCACATATCGTATCATATTACACTAACTAAATATCTGTATTATGATCTAGTGTTGAAATAAATTGATGAGATTTGGTCCCATTGAATTTAGACAATCTTATTTTTTTGGACATGAAGAAATAAAGAAGCCATTGCCATTGCCGGAAATACTAGGCCCACTAAAGGCACAAAAATGGAGGGTAAGTTGAAATCTGTCATAGAATGGATGTCCCAATTTAATATTTGTACCTATTATAAAAATATCTTATGATAAATTAAGTATATCTATTATTATTATAAATAATATTAAGTCGTTAATAAGTGCAAGGAATGTAGAGTTAATAAGTGCAAGGAATGTAGAATTGAATTAAGTGTACCTATTCATCTTTCCACATAAATATGTATGATAATTCACTTTAAGATAATAAATTTTATTATTCTTCTTCCCCCACCCTTTCTTCTTTCTATTTTTATAATAATTTTATAATAAGGGATTTTTGATTAAAAAGTTTATTATTTATTATGAGTTCACGACTTTCACTATAATCCGATCCAACAAAAAAAACGGCGACTCGATTCTATAAGAAAAAAAGAAAAAGCGGGGGTTCTTGATAGATATAGAAATCACTTCTTTCTATATGTCTTCCATACCATATATGTCTTCTAAATTAATTATACTCATATAATTATAATAATTATATTATAATTATATAAGTATAAGAAATTATATATTATATATATTATAATATATATTATATTAAGTTATTATATTAAGTATAAGATAAGTACAAGAAAGAAATTATATAATATAAAATAATATAAATTAAATTAATTTTAAATTATAAAAATTATAAATTATAATTATAAATAATTATAAATTAAGATATATATATATTATTGATATTATTGTCTATAATTAAATTATTGTCTATATTAAAATTAAATTAATAATTAATAATACGTAAGAAGGCCAGATAAAATTATTTTTATTTTCTTTCTGTCTTTCCTTTACCCATACCCAATTCTTCGGAAGGAGAAACTCACTCTTTTCTTTTTTTTTTTTTTTTATCCTATTGATTGATAAAGGGTTTCTGATTACTAATCATGAATAGGGGTAAGATAAAAAAAAGATCTGAAGGAAAAGATAAAATAAAAAATAATTATCCGAAACTTCTGACTCTTACTACAATACAAGTATAACTTAAATTTTTTTGATTACGATGAACTAAATAGAAATACTCGTTCGCTACAAATAATTGAATCGAGTGCTATACTTTAATTTCTTGAATTTTTATTCAGAGGAAAGAAACCGTGGAGCTGAAATAACTCACTCAGAACACCCTTTAAGGGATTACGTGGTACGATTGGGTCGAATAAGCCCTTATGGAATGAATACTCAGCCGCTTGTGAACCGTCGGGTACTTTTTTTTTCAATGTTTGTTCAATTACTCTTTTACCCGCAAATGCAATGCAGGCATTTGGTTCAGCAATAATGATATCCCCCAACATACCAAAACTGGCTGTTACTCCACCGGTTGTAGGAGATGTAAGGATTGGGACATATAAGGATTTTGTATTTGATTGATAATTATATAAAGCGGAAGAGATTTTAGCCATTTGCATCAAGCTTAAACTTCCTTCTTGCATGCGTGCTCCCCCAGAAGCACACACAATAATGACAGGTAAAGATCGATTAGTAGCATACTCGATCAAACGGGTGATTTTCTCGCCGACTACGGATCCCATACTACCCCCCATGAACTCAAAATCCATAACCCCAATTGCTATAGGAATATCGTTTAGCTGACCTATGCCTGTTTGAACAGCTTCAGTTAAACCTGTCTTTCTTTGATAAGAATCAATACGATCTTTATAAGGTTCTTCCTCTGAATGAAATTCAATAGAGTCTATAGGAACCATACCTTCATCCATAGGATCCCAAGTGCCCGGATCAATCGAAAGTTCGATTCTATCTGAACTACTCATTTTCAAATGATATCCACACTGTTCACAAATATGCATTTTTAACTTCAAAAATTGTTGAAAATGTAATCCAAAACAGTTTTCACATTGAACCCATAAATGTCTGTATTTTTTATTTATATCGAAATCATTAGACTTTCCTCTTATATTGAAATCGTCGCCATTAATACGAGTTTTTATACTAGAATTCCCGCTTTTACTACGACTTACACGTTCAGTACAAATGCAACTATAAATATAACTGTTACTGTAATTGTTGGTACCGCCTGAAATAGAACTGCTGACTTCAAAACGAAGATAAGTATCAATGCAACTATTAATGTAATTATTCGAACTAGATTGAATATCATACATGTAATGATACTCGTAGTGATTCTTACTTTTAGACCCGCTATTCAAATAACTGGGAAAAAAACTTTCTAGTTCACTTAAAAAAGAACTATCATTGTCAATCTCAAAAATCTGATTTTCAATATCAAAATATACAGAATAACTGTCACCATTACTATCCCTAACTAAAAAAGTGTCATCAGAGATCAAACCCCAAATATTCCCGATATCAAATAAATAATCAACATTACTGAAAGTATAACTGTCACTATTACTCCAACTAGGAGTTTTTTTCCCCGTATTATTTATAATGGGTTCTTCACTTCCACTGGTATTTCCAATAGTATCAGAACTATCCATTGATTTACTTAACCCACACCTATGTTCTAACTTTTCGTTAAACAACATCGAATTGAACCACCATTTTTCCATAGAGTCTTACCATCCCCTATTTGATGAAAATACAATAGATGAATAGTCATTCGATGAATAATCATTTTACTATTTGATTTCCTATCAGAATTAAGCATATGAATCCAATCACTAGGATTGTTAACTAACAACTAGTGAGTATTGAAAGAAATCATTCTCTTTTTGGGGGAAGCCGGGGGTATCACTTCGATATGCCGATATATATATATATATATATTATGATAGAAGATAGATATGATAGAATCTTTTTCTCAATTATCACTATAAAGACAGGTTTCTTTCATGTCATGTACAAATTCTCAAGGAAAAGATAAGATAAATAGTTCTTTCTTTTCTTCTTATAAATTTATAAATGAATTCTTCATTCTAATAGAATCTCGTATCGTATAATTAAATAATACGTTTGTATTGCAACATGAACGAAAAAGACAATATACAGAACGGTTAGAAGGCGCCCTTCCCTGGCTTGATCTATGGTCTGAAGTTATAGAATAGAATAGAAAATGATCCACCAATAATCCCAAGTAACCATAGGATTAATTATGTATCCAACAATAAAATAAACAATAGAAATATGGGGTTGTTTTGTCTTCGACCTTATCTTGTATTTAGATCTTGTTGTATTTAGATCTTGTATATATTAGGTAAAATCGGTGTATATGA